TTTTGTTCTACGTCTTACGTATGTATATAGAATCCAAATTTTGTACCTTCTATACTCACTTAGATATATACTTAGATTTATACTAATTAAACTTTGAATTCTAATATATTATTAATATATAAATTATAATTTATTATTATTTATTCTAATTACTTAATAAGATATCTTTATCTTTATAAATAATAACAGGTACAAATAGTAAATTGAGGTATCCTTTATATGACAACTTTCGACTTTCCCTCTGTTTTGGTGCCTTTAGTAGGCTTAGTATTTCCGGCAATGGCAATGGCTTCTTTATTTCTTCATGTTCAAAAAAATAAGACTGTTTAGATCTGATGGGCCCAACTCTCATCCATTTTTTTTTTTCAAAACTAAGACTTGTATTATAACGCAGATACCTATTTATTGTAAGAAGGTATAACATGCGGCGCTTCCGTCGAAAGGGGCTCTTTGACCTGTAAAAAGATGATATGGGAGTAAAGGAATTCTATCTTTTTGAAAAAATCTCAGGATCGCCAGATGGCTGAACTGTAAAATCGGTACATCTATATCTATATATCGATGGGATCATACGAAGGGTATGTTTTTATTTTAGATCTAACCAACTTGATAAATTACTCTTAAAGGTTTACATCAAACTATGTACTAGTTGATGAGAGTTACTTCGGAAACAAAAAGAGTAAAGTCTAGGGTATTCTCTCAATTCCAATAAAAGGAAACCAGATCAAGTATGAGTTGTCGATCAGAACATATATGGATACAACCTATAACGGGGTCGCGAAAAACAAGTAATTTATGCTGGGCCATTATCCTTTTTTTAGGTTCATTAGGATTCTTATTGGTTGGAACTTCCAGTTATCTTGGGAGAAACTTGATATCTTTATTTCCGTCTCAGCAAATCCTTTTTTTTCCACAAGGGATTGTGATGTCTTTCTATGGGATCGCGGGTCTCTTTATTAGCTCCTATTTGTGGTGCACAATTTCGTGGAATGTAGGGGGTGGTTATGATCGATTCGATAGAAAAGAAGGAATGGTGTGTATTTTTCGTTGGGGATTCCCTGGAAAAAATCGTCGCATCTTCCTCCGATTCCTTATAAAGGATATTCAGTCCGTCAGAATAGAAGTTAAAGAGGGTATTTATGCCCGCCGTGTCCTTTATATGGATATCAGAGGCCAGGGGGCCATTCCCTTGACTCGTACGGATGAGAATGTTACTCCACGGGAAATCGAACAAAAAGCTGCCGAATTGGCCTATTTCTTGCGTGTACCGATTGAAGTATTTTGAGAAATGAGCTGAGAGAATTAATGCTTTCTCAGCAGGAAGGAAAAACTAAAGAATCCCCCTTTTCTATACCATAACTTAACTGAAGTTTCTTCATAACGCTCATTCTAGTCAAAGAAGACGTATACGTAACGTAACAACCACAAAACAAAACTATTTTTGTGGTCTTTTATGTGTATGGAAATCTACACAACTTAATTCAATAACAAAAAAAATAAGTAACAAATCGAAAAAAAGGATTCATCCTTTCTATTTTATATCAAAGCATTTCGAAAAACATAAATTTTTTTATTCCGGACTATGAGTAGTCAGTGAAATTTTTTAAAAATAGAAGATATTTGATATTGATATAATGATAGAAAAGAATATTCATTACTTAAATAAAGAGGTTCTTTCAGGCAGTCATCGATTCGTCGAAAGGGGGATACTTGCTTCGAATTTGACCAATTACTATATCTGGAAACAATATAATATTTTTTTGTTAATTCTTTGAATTCGAAGTGTATTCTTAATCTATTTCTGTATTCTTTCTACATTCAAAGACTAACTCCGAAATCACAAATAAAAAACAGCGAATAGATTAATAAGTTCGATACTTTGTAATAGAACTCATGTATGAGAGAAATATTGGATGGCGTAGAGTCAACTAATGAGGTCGGTTCATTAAAAATTCATAGACACGAAATGAAAAAATGTCAAAAAAGAAAGCATTCACCCCTCTTTTATATATTGCATCTATAGTATTTTTGCCCTGGTGTATTTCTCTCTCATTTAATAAATGTCTGGAATCTTGGGTTACTTATTGGTGGAATACTAGGCAATCTGAAATTTTTTTGAATGAGATTCAAGAAAAGAATATTCTAGAAAATTTCATAGAATTGGAGGAAATCCTTCTTTTGGAGGAAATGATCAAGGAATACTCGGAGACACATCTACAAAACCTTCGTATAGGAATCCATAAAGAAACGCTCCAATTAATCAAGATACACAATGAGGATCATATTCATACGATTTTGCACTTCTCGACAAATATAATCTGTTTCGTTATTCTAAGCGGTTATTCTATTTTGGGTAATGAAGAACTTGTTATTCTTAACTCTTGGGCTCAGGAATTCCTATATAACTTAAGTGACACAATAAAAGCTTTTTCGATTCTTTTATTAACAGATTTATGTATCGGATTCCATTCGCCCCACGGTTGGGAACTGATGATTGGCT